AAGACTGAGAAAGTTGACTCAAGAACAAATTGAATTATGAGCTCCATTGTAAAATTAGCACCTAACCATTAAGTAAGAAGTGATGGGAACGATGTAAGCTGTGAATGTAAAAGATTGTTTTTTAAATGAATCTTAATGATTCACTGGTCGGGATGGCGGAACGAGCCGAAAATCAATTCATCTATTCTGAGAAGTCACTAGACAACCCTAAAATGGAATTATAGAAGAGTAAATATTCGCCCGCGAAAACGTTCTTTTTTTTTTGGATTGCTAAATTTGAACGATAAAAAAACAAAAAATTTTAATAATATGATTTCGAAAATAGAAAATAGAAAATGGTTAATTATCGATTCAAACAAGATACACAAATTACTACTAGATTAGATTAGATTAAATCTCAAAGAATCCCACGATTCAATTAAAGATTAAAATATTAAATAAATACATGTATAGTTTATATTAAAAAAATAAAAAAAAAAAAATTAAGATTTTCAAATTCAAATTAAATATTTTGGATTTTTGAATCCATATTCGCGAGGAGCCATATGAGAAGAAATTCTCATGTCTGGTTCTGTAGTAGAGATGGGATTGCGAAACAACCATCAACTATAACCCCAAAAGAACCAGATTCCGTAAACAACACAGAGGAAGAATGAAAGGAATATCTTATCGAGGTAATCATATATGTTTCGGTAAATATGCTCTTCAGGCACTTGAACCTGCCTGGATCACATCTAGACAAATAGAAGCAGGTCGAAGAGCAATGACACGAAATGTGCGTCGGGGTGGCAAAATATGGGTACGTATATTTCCAGACAAGCCAGTTACAGTAAGACCCGCCGAAACACGTATGGGTTCGGGAAAAGGGTCCCCCGAATATTGGGTAGCTGTTGTTAAACCAGGTCGAATACTTTATGAAATGAGCGGAGTAACAGAAAATATAGCTAGAAGGGCGATTTCAATAGCAGCATCAAAAATGCCTATACGGACTCAATTCATTATTTCGGGATAAAGGATAAAAAGGTAGAACCAAAAAAATGGGTCTTGGAAAATTGCAAATTTTTTATTTTAGATAAGGAATATTTCTTTTTTTTTTTTCTTCGTCCTTTGCATTGAAAGAACAGATTAAAAAATGATATGATTCAACCTCAGACCCATTTAAATGTAGCAGATAACAGCGGGGCTCGAGAATTGATGTGTATTCGAATCATAGGAGCTAGCAATCGTCGATATGCTCATATTGGTGACGTTATTGTTGCTGTGATCAAAGAAGCAGTACCAAATATGCCTCTAGAAAGATCAGAAGTGGTCAGAGCTGTAATTGTGCGTACCTGTAAAGAACTCAAACGTGACAACGGTATGATAATACGATATGATGACAACGCGGCGGTTGTTATTGATCAAGAAGGAAATCCAAAAGGAACTCGGATTTTTGGCGCGATCGCCCGGGAGTTAAGACAATTAAATTTTACTAAAATAGTTTCATTAGCTCCCGAGGTATTATAAACCGAAATCGTGTATAGTGGAATATTTGAAATAAATAGATTTACAAATAGATTGTATCTCACGCATATACCGTTATTAATTATTCACCGTTATTAATTATTCATAGTTATAAATAAAAAAAGAAGTAAAAAAAAAAAAAAGAAAAACATGTTGATTAGATCCAATTTGGAGTCACTAATAATTTTAGCTCATCATGGGTAGGGACACTATTGCTGAGATAATAACCTCTATACGAAATGCTGATATGGATAAAAAAAGAGTGGTTCGAATAACATTTACTAATATTACGGAAAATATTGTTAAAATACTTTTACGAGAAGGTTTTATCGAAAACGTGAGAAAGCATCGAGAAAACAACAAAAATTTTTTGGTTTTAACACTACAACACAGAAGGCATAGAAAAAGGCCCTATAGAAATATTTTCAATTTAAAACGGATCAGTCGACCGGGTCTACGAATTTATTCTAACTCTCGACGAATTCCTCGAATTTTAGGCGGGATGGGAATTGTAATTATTTCTACTTCTCGAGGTATAATGACAGACCGAGAGGCTCGGCTAGAAGGAATCGGCGGAGAAATTTTGTGTTATATATGGTAATCTTTTTAATATACAAATTGGATCTGAAACTTACTATTTGTAATTGTAAAAAAAGAAAAGGTATGAGTTGTCTAATATTGTTCTTCCTCCATTAGTGAATTCTTCAAATGTGCTTTACCTGGAATGAAAGAACAAAAAGAAAAATGGATTCATGAAAGTTTAATTACCGAATTGCCTCCCACCGGCATGTTCCGGATTCGTTTAGATAATGAAGTCTGGTTCGAGGTTCTGTTTCAGGAAGGATTCGACATAGTTTTTATATGGCTACTGCCAGGAGATAGAATCCAAATTCAAGTAAGTCGTTATGATTCAACCGGGGGAGGCATAATTTCTCGACTCCGCAACAAGGATTCGAAGAAGCGGTTTTTTAACTTGCCTTTTGTGAGAATATGATTC